CCCATGAGGGTTCATCAACTCATTTCTCGGTCATATATTGGTCACAAAAAGTACAATTTGAACTTGTCTTGTCACCAGCCTCATCTGGCTTTTCTAGTTTCACAGCTGATCCCTCACCAGATGCTTAGTCAGAGCCATTCTCGTTGTGCTTTGATAGACTACTCAGAGAAACTCTTTAGGAGAAAGATTCTCCGCTTCGGCTTGCCTCTGGAAGCTCTCTTTCGATATCTTAATGCACTCTTTTTGAAGCTTTCAATATCTTGTTCTCAAGAAGCACCCTCATCCAAGGCATCTTGCAGTTGGCCGGGAAAGCCTTACCGAGTAGAGTAGTCGTGACACACAACAGATCATCAAATAGCTGCTGTCCTCGTCTTGAGTCAGCTGCAGGAATTGAGACACCGAATCCTGATATCAGACTTCTTTGATTTGTCAAAATCATAGACATTCCCACGTGGATAGTATTTACTATGACGTACATCTATGAACCGGAAATCCCAATTGGTAGAGTTCGCTACACAAGTCCAATCTGATCTAAGATTCTCATCCTGACTCAGGCATGGAATTGAAAGGTGCCGCTCGTTTCTAACCAGTTTGATCTCCGTGTCCCCTGCGAGGTGCCCAATAGTGATCTCAGTCTAGCGAGAAATGGACGCATCGAACCGTCGAGCTGAGCTCCCTCTACTTAGGGACATTATGGGTTTTCGTTTGCAGCAGCCACCAGATCTTCCTTAGATTAGTTCCGGTCCGTCAGGGTCAGCGAGCCCAGCCTTTGGTGTATAGCCTCGGTTGGCACCTAAAGAAGCCATTTTTGATCTATGATTGTGACCATGAGACAGTCTTCGCTATACGGAATAACTTGAGGATTTGAGATTCTCATTGGACCGTCAAAACGAGATGTGCCACCATTCCTACTCTTGTTACGCTAACATGCATATCTATGACCCGTTAAGTCAGCTTGCCTGTACATAGGGAATTTCCCTCTTTAGCTGAAGTAGGTCGGTATGCTAATGCGTCGATTTTTCACTAAAGAGAGACGATCTAGATTGAGACTTTCAGCCTGTTTTTGAGCCTTGGGTACGTCGAACCTACCTCCAAATGCATTACTAAAGAAAGATCGATCTGCTCGGAGCACATCCCGTGGGTTGGTCTCGTTTACTGACTTCGTTTGGGGTCTCCCTCTGGGGTATCTATAGTGGGCTCACTCTCGACACATCCTTTGACGCTTTGCCCAGTTCTCGCTAGCAAAATAAGCTTTCTAGAGCCTAACCCATTTGAGCTTTTCCAAAGGAGAATTAAGTGTACTCATGGGTAGTACCAAGAATCGGAACAGATCTATAGGCGGTGGGCAGGAAGAAAGCTCAACGCGCGTCATAGACTGATGCTTCTAGCGCACCAGACACAAAGAAAGCTTTAGCACGAAGGGCAGAGCAAGCCAAGCAAGATCTCTTTCTTCCTATTCTGATAAGTAGGATCAATAAGGGGATTTCCGCTGGCAAGCAAGGCATAGGAGCCATTCCCGGCCGGCCTGTTTGGTCTTGGTCTTTAGAATCACCAATGTCTGCTTACGGCGCGACGGGGGCGCTATGAGTGGCCTTAGGAGCCTACTAACTTAGAGAAAGGATGTCCGCTAGGCTAGCCTTCCAACTATAGGTAGGCATCTCTGCTACCCGAACAGACGCTTTTGACATCTTTATCGCATCTATGGAAGTCCACCTTTCTTTATGCATTTTCCTATTCGGTCTACTGAAGTCGACCCACAGAAGTAAGGGCGGAGCAGCCGCTTAGGGCGAGGAAGATCGGTTTAGATACGATATGAACCAACCCCCTTAAACGAAGAGGGGTTTTTTCTTGCGAAATCTCCTTCATCTGCTCTTATTGATTCTAGACAAAGCCACCTTTTGATATGGATGGAAACTTCCCCGTCCCACAAACAAATACTACAAAGAAAGCTAAGCTTGCCTGTTTCACAGACATCCCCTAACGGCCCTAGCTCCGTCTGCCGGCTCATCTGTTTACCCGAGCTTGCTTATAGCGCTAGCAAGAAGAGAAGCAATCCTGACCTTACTTACAGTGAAAGAAGGCTACACAGTAGGCTAAGCGAAGCGAAGCAACTAGTTTACTTGCTTGAAAAGGTGCGGCTAGTCAGGAGTCGAACAGAAGCATGAGTTGAGTGGTGAGCTAAAGCAGGGTAGCGAAACTAGGAACGGAGTTGGCTTGTTAGAGCTAGGCTGTTGAGTTAAAGTAAGCGAGCTAGTCATACGAGCCAGTGAGCTAGGCAGCTTGCTGTAGTTGCTACGGTAAACTGGAGTGAAAGGAGTTGGCAGTAGATACTGAGGGCTAAAGATGTCATTGGAACGCTTTCACAAGGCCGTTACGGAGATGCGAACAAAACAAGCCGCAGCTCGCGATCATAGGAGCTATTCGTCACTTAGAGCTAATCGTCTCCTAGCACGAGTAGCATTAGCAAAAGCGAGCGTAAGGGAAATGGAAGCACAAAGACTGATTTGGAATTCACTTCAGAGATCTCAAATAGTGGCTTTTGAGATAAGTGGTGAGTGGACAGGGCGGATTCCAACTAGAGGTAAAGAAAATCTTTAGTTCGAAGTTCAATACTACTAATTAGTATTATTAGCTAGGAAGCAAATCCTGTAGTTAGCTCGAAACCTTGCAACCGGGAAAGCAGGAAAGGTTGCTAGGGGAAAGAGAACTACAAGAAGTCTACTCAGTCCAAGTACTCCTTCTCGATAAGTAAGGTAGGAGCAGCTTGCTGTTTAGTTCCAGTAATAAAGCTAGGCTCTTTGTTGGCTATTCATAGATCTGGAGTTCTCTTCTATTGCTGATTTAGCTGCCTTCTTTCAGTGCAGTTCAAGTCCGCCGACCTTCTGGTAGGTTCCACGGGGTTCTCAACGTTGCCGTTACAATTCTTGAAGCTGCTGATGTCCCAGCCATGACCGGTGTCTCCGCTATCGGTTTCCGTGATCTAATCGGCAAGAGCCTTCATCCAAAGACTCACTGGAGCATGAAGAAATCAAAGTCTACACTACGTAATTCTCGGGAGAATTTGTTGCGTGATTCTGATGATCAATCGGACGGTTGTGATTCGACGACTTCGTCATCATCATCGGCAACAACTGCTTTAAAGGAGTGGAATGGGATAATGCGGGAATTGGAGAGGACGAATCATGTAAGGTCTTCATCAGACGGTGGAAGATTGCTTTGCGGATTGGGGTTGTCGCCAAGGAAGTCTGCTTGTCTGCTTGCTCTGGTAGCTGGTCCCTAGCTGCTGGTAGAGGGATAGATTAGGAGGGATTTTGAATCTTGCTTATTGACTGAATTTCCGGTACCGGGGGTTCATCAAAGTTCGGGAGAAGCGTATGGATGGCTACCAGAACTTGACTCTTCAGTGGAAGAACTCGCTCCAATGCAGCATTCGAGGGAAGTGGGCACCTGGTCTCGTTGAATATGCGAGCTGTAATGACCAGAGATTGGCCGTTAAGCTGCCATGACCATAGGTAGGCAGTGCCAAATGAGAACTTTGCGAAAGAAAAAAAAGATAGCTATTGTAGGAAGTGGGCTCTTTGCTCCTTCCCAGATCAGACTAGCTTCGTAGTTCCGTGGATTCGAACGAAGTGGTTCCAACGAACCGGGTAAGGTATGAAGCAGCATTAGCCTCAGAATCCACATCTGAATCCCCCTACGAAGCAGAATAATCCGCATCCGATTGCTTCATATGAATCATACAAAGCAGCTGAGGCACCCCAAGCGGCAGACTAGGATACCCCTTTTTTCAGGAAGGAAGAACGAGGCCTTTTCAGCCTGACCCGATGAAGAGGGGATTTCAAAGAGAGGGTTATAGCCCTACCAATACGTAGAGTAGCTCGGTAATGAATAGCCCAGCCTCCCTTACCTTGTGAAGTGAAGCAACCGAAACCCTATTTTCTTTGCTCTCCTTTGGATGATCAGTCTCCCAGTAATATCCCAAGTAGTGAGCGGTCCAATTGTCTGGCGGAAGCCTGTTGCGCATGATTCTTTCTTTGCTATGAGAGTGAAAGCTGCTCAGAAAGGTCTCTTTAGTAAGAGACTATGCCTTTGACGTTCTTCATTGGCTTTGGTGCGGGTCATCCCCTTCTAAGGCAGATCCGTAATAAGCGATGGGATTCCAGGTGATGAAAGGAGGTGTAATTGAGTAAGTGAGAAGTTAGGTTCTCGGATAGGAATGAATCCCCGGAAGGACACCTTGCCTTGCTCTGTAGCCGGAATAGATAGATTCAAGGGGCGAAGGAAAGTCGGATGAAAGTGATCCTAATGGAAGTGGAAAGAGACGACCGCTTCTGCCTTTTGTTCACATGAAAGCAGAAGACCAAGGGTGAAACCCTCCTACCAACAGACTTTAGTAAGTAGTTGGCTTAGTCAGTGAATTCGGTGAATAAGTGCGTGGAACTCTTGCTTGTTTGATGCTTTCCAGTGGTAGTTGCGTCAAGCAGCATAAGCACTTACCTGACCATGAGTGTAGAGTGTAATAGGGCCATTTTCTCTTTATGAAATGGGGAGTCTGATCCCCAATAGGAAAATAAAAAGAGAACCAATCTCATTCGTGACACACGTTGATTCGAACAAAGTACTTCTTTACTCTTTCTTATTCTTAGGAGAATTACTCCCACTCCGAAATAGCTGCAATGCTGGCATGCTGATCCGCGATTACTGATTACTAGCGATTCCAACGAATTAAAGTAAAGGCTAATGGCCTTAACTACTTAAACGAATCAATCTCCCACTTCTCTACTTTAGTAAAAGGAGGGTCTTGCTGTTAAGCTATCTTTCTGCTGCTCATCGCTTTCAGACCTATCTTTGTGCTTACACTACAATATTATGCACCTTCCCAGCTTGGGTCCTCGCTTTGGGATGAATTCCTTCTACATGTTGAGAGGATCCGAGCCTTGAATCAAGACACAGGAGTTTGATCAAATTGGGCGTGGAACGAGTATAAGGGAGTTGGAGCAAAGACGACTAACAACCCGTCTATAACTGATGATTATCAGTTCCCAAGCTCCGGCCTAAACACAACTGCCTTTTCAACCCACTTGTACGACTCGGTTACAACTCTCAGGTCCCAATTGACACCTGATTTCTGATAGAATACCAGGTCTGCTCTGCTGTAAAAGCTGGCATTTATGGCACTGCTGCCACCAAGAATGCTTTCCCCACTCAAGGGAGCTAGTCTCTCTCTGGTTCCAATATCGTATAAAAGAAAGGAAATGGAAAGTCATGAGCTTCTCTTCTCCTTCCGGAAAGGCACATCCATTGTGGGGAAAAGGCTTGGAGCTTAAGCAGGACCTGTGAGGGGGCCTAGCTAACTTTCTTCTCTGTTGAGCCATTTCTTATGCCTGCACGCATTACAAGTCAAGACCTTTACGCGGCTTTTAACCCTTCTTTCTATTAAAGAATTCCACAGGGACTGATTGAGAGCTCGTTCTTAAAGAAGGCATGTCCTAGGAAGGAGGTCAGGTCTAGCAGGCAGAAAGGCATTGAGAGCTCCCTCAGCAACTACTAGTTCAACACCAGACTAAACGGTTGGAAGTAAGGCATCAGATGGTAGACGGAGAGAACTAATAGACCTTTGACTCATTTACTCACGGGAACTACTAGAGTTATAAAGTCTCAGTCTCACGATCCGATCCGTCAATAACCGATCAAAACCACGATCAATAGAAGAAGAAGAAGATTTGTCCAATAGCCGACTATTGAGAATAGATAGACTCCCTACCTAAATACGTAAAGGTAAAGCTATCACTACTTGCCAGTGGTGCCCATTCGCTATTCAGCATTCGTTGATAATTGATCGACCCGCTTGGAGATTGGAGTACTACTGAAACAACTTCGTGGGAGGCGGGTTGATCTTGGTTTACAATCCTCTTGAGGAGCATTCAAAGATCTGTAAATCCCTTACATTATGTCATTTCGAGGTAGAGCACCCAAGTGATAGAGAATCTGGGAATGAAAAGAAAAGGACACGCCGATAGCAGAAGTGGTGTTGCTTGAAACCGGTGCTGAATAAGTGGTACTGCTGGCGCCAATAAATCATGAACCCCTTCTTGTGGAGCCAATCGATCATGAAAGACTTCGTTTTGAGTCGTACCCTTTCTGTTACTGGATTAGAGGTCTTCTCGCGGGTAGGGCTCTCCTAGCGAAGAGGAAGTCTTCTTTTGTACCGTGGTATAGTTTCATTTGTGCTCTCTTTGAACCCCGCTTGCTTGGCAGAGTGTCCGTTGTGCTCTTCTGGTCAAGTCCTTTGCTCAATTGTAATTCTAGAGGATCATGATAAGACCTACTAATAAAGTAAGTAGTGCTCTCGAAACCGAATCTGAAGCTTGGCACGATCCTTTTTCGTAGACAGACTCAGAAGGCAGCCTCGGGCAGAAGCGTCATAGACTTTAAAGAATAGGAAGGAGATCCCGGGCAGCTCTCAACTTAGTCCCCAGCGTCGGGCACAAAGAAAGAGACTTTCTAGAACAACCAAGGCACGAACAGGAACGAATGGATCTTACCTGACCAACAAGGGCACACGAACAATGGAATGGAATAGATGGATCTGACCTACTTTACGAGCGTACGAGCTCTCACTGGTGGGCTTGGATCCAATCGAAAGGTATTAGTGAAAGGGGGACTTGCATTGCCAAGGTGGAAATAACTGGGATCACCTGTGGATGTCTCACTAGAAGAGGAATTGGTAATATTCAATAAGATAAAGAGAGTCAGCATAGAAGTTGCTTGGCGGATATTCCCGGTGGGTTACCTGGGACTGATCAACAGGGACTACATAGCATTCCTTTGACTAATTGGGGTCTTCCACCCATCCTTATACACCTCTTGGTACATATCCAGGTCAAAGAGAATGGAACGTATCTAGAGATCTACTTAAGCTATTAAGGGAATCCGGGAAGAGAGGGAATCGATGACTCGTTGTCGGTGTTTAGGGAAAAGGATGGATTACCCATCGCATCGTCCGGCGAAGGATTTAGATTAGAAGGATGAAAGAGAGTTCATACACAGATTGAGTAGAATTGCCCGAAACCCTGGTCAATCAGTAACAACTGATAATCGAGCAGTCCCTCACAACCAAAGATGAATGAACAAGGAGGCCATTTCCGGGGACAAAGCAAATAAGGCTGGAGAAGCCCCCCTCGGCCTAGCAAGGAATTGGGTGGACTGACTTCCCGATGATCAGATTTTTAATAGAAAGCTAGGGCTTGGATCGTGGTAGAAAGCTAGGTGATGGCGAAGGAGAAAGCCAGAATGAAAGGCAAAGCGTAACAGGAGGAGGGAAGAAGACTTGAATGTATCCCTTATTTTCCTTTTTATGCCACTCCATTTCTGTGAAAGAGATTGATTGTCGGCCCTTATACATGAAAGGGCAAATGTTTGATGTCGAAATCCAGCGCATCCTGATAGATCCCGGGTCTGCAGTGAACCTCCTGCCATATCGAACTCTTCGGAGGGTTTACAACTAACGATTTGGAGCATGAAGATGTGACGGGTTTCAATCAAAGCGAGTCTAATACAATGGGATCGATCACTCTCCCGCTTGGAGAGCTTGAGACTAAGGTGTTATTCTATTCTATGTGATTGACGTCGACACCTCCTATCGCGCTTTACTTGGGAGACTGTGGCTTCATAAGTACAAGGTCGTGCCCTCCACTCTCCATCAGTGCCTCAAATATGTTGAGAAGGGCTCAGAGAAAAGAAGATATGGGGACTTGCATGCATCCCTTTTCTGTGCTGGAAACGCGTTATACCGACGCTAAGTTCTACTTTTAACTAAACGCGAACAGTCGGCATTGCAAGCAGATAGAGAGCCCCCGCCCATTTGAGTCGTTGCGAGCCGGAAAGCGTACCGGCAGGTTGAGCCGCGAAAGGGCCGCAATTAATTCTATTATTATTTTATTATATTAATATTAATTAATTAATATAATAAACAATATAGAATATTCTCTATCTATCTATAAACAATAAGAAAATCCTTTTTTTTTATTGTTCATTCCTGGGAAGAGGAAGAAGCAGATAGAGCAAAGACCTACCCTTTCCGTCCGCTCTTTCCGAAGTGAGCAAATTGCATGTAGAGATCCGTAGGGGCTTATAGTTTAATTGGTTGAAACGTACCGCTCATAACGGTTATATTGTAGGTTCGAGCCCTACTAAGCCTACCACCCCTTCTCTTCACCCGAAATAAGGAAGTCGAAGTCCCCGCCACCCTGCGGATCTCAATCTAGCGACGGCACCTGGAACCACACTGCTGCCGCTGCCCTTCGGGCACGCCTCATACGCTTACCACTCACCTACGCTCTTGCAGCATGCCCCCTTCGGGCAATACGGCTTTCGTAATACGCGAAGCAGCTGAGCGATAGCTCTGCTATATTCTCGCGATGGCGAAGAATCGAAGCGAAGAGCGAAGTTACAACTTTAGGCGAGGCGAAGAGCGATAGCGAAACCCTTAACTGAAGTCTTATTGTTCTCGAACAACGATCATTCATTACGGCCGGCCCGACCAAAGAAAAGACTGAAAGCCCGGCCCGGGCAAGCTAGATTATGGAACTGATCTGACCAAACTAGGTCTAATGGAACAAGATCTCGATCTCAATAAGGAATTGGAATCTGGAAGGGCCGGCAAGAATAAATGCGATAGCGAGGTTGAGCAGTAGCGAGGGGCGATAACGAAGCAAAGCAACCTTTAAGAGTAAGAGAGAGTAGATGCGAAGGTTCGGATCGAAGATCTTCGCGAGACGGCCCATGAATCTCGAGAATCGAGCGCGGGGCTTGAAGACCCTACCGCATTCCGGCCCCGGGGCCCTCAATTGGTCCTTTCTCTCTTCTCTTTTACCAGTGAGTGGTGAGTTTCCTTTTTCTTTAGGTGGGTACCTCGTGGATTCAGAGTTTGTTCCAACAGCTGCCACACGTGAGATCCTGATCGTCTTTCTCCCAGTGTTGTTGCCTGCTGGGGGAAGGAAGGAAAGAATCCAACCAGGACCGGAGAAGGTCAAAGTCTGGGCCTGAGAGGGCTGCCTGGTTTCGCCTACGCTATGGTTTCACAAGATTGAACCTTTTTTGTTCAACCGAAGTTAAGGAGTTCCAGAGTACGAGGGAATGGGCTTTCATTCCCCGGACCGCCTCATCTATGTATTCGGCGCCTCCCCCCGATTGCTTGAAGATGCGCGCGCGATACGATAAGGGGCCCCTGGGAAGAACCAATGAAAAGCCAGGGTAGTAGAGCCTCGGAGCCGGCCCAAGCGAAGATCGGCACTCGAAGGCTTGAGGAGCAGCCCGCAAAAGGGAAAGCCGTGGAGACGGCAGACTCGCCAGTCAGGCACACCGTGAGGCTGACTACAGCAGACCGGGAGGTTACAATTCTTTCCTGTTTCAATTTCCGGGAGTGAATGTAGGAAGTGCAGACGGTGGATCAGGTGTGAACATTCAACCAAAGGCGTCTTGGGGATCGGCAATAGCTAAGCATTGCGGCCATCACAGTTCAAGCTACGTATGGCTGGCGTACAACCTACGGCCAAAACAAAAGCAACAAAAAAATATGCTGGTACCTTTCCTTTAGTCCAATCTTAGACAAAGAGCAGCAAGTAGGCGATTTGTTCGCTGGGCGATTCAGCTAGCCAAATCGCACTAATGCAATTCATTCGCCCTACTATCCTACAGAGCAATTCAAACTCTTACTCTTAGTAAGACTAAGGCTAGGGCGACTCATTCTATTCTCTCTGAGGTCAGGTAGGTGAAGCGTCTAGCTTAGGGGGGCGCGTCAAATCGCTGAAAGGCCTTGGTGATTTTACAATTTGGTAATCTGAAGATAGAAAACCGCAATGATTCCAAACTTCACTTCAATAGTCTCGGATCCATGCTGCCCCGACTCCAAACTCGATGTTTGTTAACTAAGCGGGACATTCCCAAACTCTTTCTTAGAAAACCCCTTTCTCGTTCCCTTGTACAGCCTTTACTTTAC